CTATTTATTGTGTATACCCCAAAATAGGGAAGGAGCGGAGTTTCCATGATGGCTGGCGTCAAAGAGGGACCAGACTCCCCTTTCAAATAGGCCTGGTCCTCAAAGAAAGTAACGTGCCTCGACACATACATCTTGCGAGAAGAGGGATCATAACAGCGATACCCTTTTGCCCAGATGGGTATCAAAGGAAAATACACATAACCGCCTTTGGTGAAAGCTTGTCACGGCTGACGGACGGAAGAAGAACAAAACATCGGCATCCAAAGACTCGTAAATGATCATATGATGGAACCCGATTAGTCAACCTCTTCAGTGGAGAGACATTCTCTGTCACAGGAGTAGGGGTGCGATTGAGAAGATATGCAGCAGCTGCGAATGCAGCTTCTGCCCAGTACGAATTCGGCACCTTCATTTCCACAGAAGTCATCGAGCGGCGCCCTTTACTAGTAAGGGCGCCATGGCTACCTTACGTTTGATTCGCTTCTCATGGTATCACCTATATGTCTGTTCTTACGCTCCGCCACTCCAGCAAACGGGGTTTAGTCAAATCTCTTAGTATGCTCCTGCCGGGCGCCGCAACGCGTCAGGTTGCTTTGCCGTCGGGCGCGCCCTTACGTTTGATTCGCTTGTTGCGCCGCTCGAGCTTCATATTCTATTATTAGAGTCACATCGGACTTGCCAGTCTACCTGAAGGCAAGGAGAAGGAAGGACTGAGTCAATAGACTATCTATCTATCTCTCCGATTCCTATGGTTGTTTTGCCGAAAGAAAGTAGGTGTTGGGCTTTTAGTGATTTCTTCAATTCATAAGAGAAGAGGATAATTTGCTTTCCCTTGTCGTAGGAGTGGGAGAGGAAGAGATAGAATAGTAAGAGATAAGAATAAGAAGGTTTGGAACCCTCTATATTCGATTACAAATAGATAGAGTCAGACCAAGGGTACAAAAGCAGAGAAGGAAGAGTACATAGACTGACTGTGGTTGTCATCCACGGAAGAAGGCAATAAGCGCTCTGGTAAACAAGCAAAGAGTTGAACCTCCGGTTGATTTGCCAGGTCTATAGATGACTATACAACTATTCATAGGAGTCATGCCTGACTTGCTATGCTAGCAGAAGAGTACGTGCGCTAGCGCGCTACAACTAGCAGCCAGCTGAAAACGGAAGCGCGAGCGACTAGCGCGCCACAACTAGCACTTTTTCTCTGATAGGCTCGCTTCGCTTTTCAAGCTCCGCTCGCTGCGCCGCTCGACGACTTCTGGGCTGAAAACGCTAGCGCGCGTACTCTTCTTCTCTTCTTTCTGTTCAGCCATATTGTTCGTGCATTGAAAATGGATCTTATACGCACGGGGAACTAGGACCCAGCCTGGCGATACAAGAACAATACCAGCCCCACTCCCTTGATCGTTAAAAGCACCATCCAAGTACATGCAAAATTCCTCATGCTCATCTTCCGTAGCGAAAAGGACATCTTCATCTGGGAAGTCAGTTCTTACGGGTGCATACGAGGGCAGCGGATGCGAGGCGAGATGATCTGCAATAACCTGCCCTTTAATGGCCTTTTGGGTCACATATGGTTTGTCGTATTCTGACAAAACAAAATGAGGTGCCATCGGGCTGTTCGTCCAGAGACCGCAGGCTTTTCAAACAAGCGATGAAACAAGCAACGGAATGAGCGCTGACGCGCGAAAGCCGTTGCGCGTTAGCGCATTCATCAGTCTGAGAGCGGCGCTAGCGCGCGCTGTAGTTTTCATCAGGACCATGATTCATAACGAAGGTTTGCCTCCCACCCTCCATTACTAGGTATGGCCTTGAACTCCTGACTTTTTCCGTTTATTCCTTCATTTGGTATTTTATTAGGTCCGGGAGGGTACAGCTCGTGGTAGTCTCCCAGAGCCCGAGCTGCCCTCCCCGACGCGCCGAACGGGATAGTCGTAAAAGTAGACTAATAAGTTATAAATCTATCTCTATTAAGAAAAGAAATTGTTGTTAAGGCAGAGATTGAATATAGTCCTCAAAAGGGTATCCTCCCGGCCACTAAGACAGAAGAGGGGTGTATTGATTAGGCAGCTTACGGCAACACAAGATAATAGGATACAACGCCCCAACGCACCAGATGTAAGAAAGGAGGGGAGGATTCGGACTCCTACTAACTCATAGAAAGATTTACTAAAGGCCATCCGGAGGAGACGGCGAGAGGGAGCGGTTCAACCTGACTCAACTACCGCAAAACCCGAGAGAGAAGATATTGCAGGTGAGGAGAGAGCAGCGAGTAGGTAACCTACCGTCGGCCAATAGTGAAATTGCACGCATAGACATACCCGGCCTAAAAAGAGAGAGAGGGACCGAGGTAGCCAACTGCCCCGGAGTCGGGGTTGTAGTGCAGTTACCCTTTAGGAAGTAGCCCTTCCCACTTTATAAAAGCAGCAAACCAACAAGTAAAACGATCGGACAGGCGGCCCTGTCCTAATCCTAAATTCATGCGAGTTAAGGTTTGGATCACTTT